TTAAAGATACTTTTTAGTTGTCAAAAAAAAACTGGTAACTTTTTATATGATACTACCTTCACGACTAATGTAGTGTCTACTGGCTGAGTCTTGAATTAGATTGGAGTTGAAATATAATTCAACTTTTCGTTACGGAAAGAGTCGAAGATATTTTGTATACATACGCGTGAAAGTTTCTGAATACTTTGGCATTCAATCAAGAATAATTCGGTTGAATGGATAATTAGATTTTACTTTTTAAATATTTCTATATATATATAGAAATATTTTACGTTTAGTTACTTTTACTTATTTATATATAAAGATTAAAGTTCAAAATGAAAGTATAAAAATTCATTTTGACTTTTCAATAACCGCGAGTCAAGAACAGCATAATACGTCTTCGATTGTTTCATAGGTCAAATCGGATATTTATATCAAATAAAAAAGAAATAAAAAAGGGATATTCAATATATAATGATCGATCTTGATTCTATCATATAGATATTTTTTTTACTTAATGAAAGGCGACTAAATAAAGAATGGGTCTTATTATTCTGAGATGTTATTACCATTGCTTTGTTACTTCTGCTACTTCAAAGGATGTCTCTGCGTCTTTTTTTGCTTATGCTTAATGTTTTCCGATTACAGTATAAATCGTATAATTAGAACAACTGTTCTAATTGGATTATTTTATCAATGGTGTTGGATCAGAATCCCCTTTTGACTATGGGAGAGAAATTCTACTATTATTAGTGAACCATAATTGAATAATTCCTTCATAGAGGTCGAGGACAAAACTCACATGGATATAGTAAGTCTCGCTTGGGCTGCGTTAATGGTAGTCTTTACATTTTCCCTTTCACTCGTAGTATGGGGAAGAAGTGGACTCTAGAAGGACTACTTAGGAATCAAACTGTATCAATTTTTTTAGATCGTTCTGTTCTCCAAATACTCTCTTTTTAATTTCACTTGAAAATAGGTTTCTTTCAAAATCCGAAGAAGTTCCCAGGAACCCCAGGAAACTCTGTCAACAGTTTAATCAATTACTTCTTTGTGGGAATGCTAAGAATAAGATTTGTTGATTTTATTTTATTCTAAACCTACCCCCTTTTTTCCTTCATTGATTTGAATCTTTCTTTGAAAGGATATCGAAATTTCTATTAAAAAAAATCCTAAATCTAGGAAATAGAATCGGAAGAGTAAAAGATGTCTTTGGGTTTATTTCAGATTGATTGGAATTAACATAAATAAAATAGAAATAGATGGCGCAAAGAAATAAAATTGGGAGATAACACTATGGACATTATATATGTAATTTCTATCTAGCTAGCAATATATATGAAGAGAATAGTGTCAAGTGATATATATTAAACTAACCTGTAGCTTGCATACAACAAACTTTATATAATACAATATAAATACTAGATAGTATGGTAGAAATTTTTTTTTACCATGCTATCTAGTAGCTCATAGAATACTGTTGAATAGAGTTCGATCATTTCAGTTAAAACGCGAAATTTGAATCCTTTTTTTTTTATTTCTTCTCTTCAATCATTGATAAGAACTGAAAATTCACAAGTTTCTTTTTTAATTTTAATTAATCACTTTGACTTATTGTTTTTACATATATTATAAGTAAAAAAGCAGTAGGGACTAGAATAAACAATGCTGTAGCAATAAATGCGAGAATATTTACTTCCATAATTTTGTTATTTTATTTTTCTTTAATTCGCTATGACTCGGGATTTAATCCCATAGAGATGATAAATCTTTTGTCGGTAAATTCAATGGAATTAATATGAATTACACTCCATGTAATCGAATCGGATTAATATCATGAATAAGAATATCTGACAAATGGATTCATCGTCAAGAATTGAATAGTATAACACAGGAAAATCCTTTACTACTCTACTATACCGAATTTCAACATAAATTCCTGATACAATCAAAAACAACTTTAACTTTATTTATTTTTCATTCTTTTATTTTCTCTAAACTAGTGCTCGCCTTGTACACTCATTTGATGATACTTCATCAAACCGCCCTGCCTTTGGTTCTAAACAAACAATAGAAGAAATGAAAAAAAGGAAAAAGAATTCTTGGTGGGAATCAAATTATACTATTTGTATCCCCTTTCACAGAAAAAAAAGAATGAATTGATGTATTTTTTAGTGGATTTGGATCCATCGGGACTGACGGGGCTCGAACCCGCAGCTTCCGCCTTGACAGGGCGGTGCTCTGACCAATTGAACTACAATCCCATAATCCAAATCTTTTCATTATTTCCAAATCAATTAGATGCTCAATCTTTCAAGGAAAAAGGCCCTTTTTTTTTATTTCCTATTTTTTTACACTTGCAGATCTTGATATGAATCTAGATCATTAGCAATACCAAACCTTGTTGGAAAAAAGAAATAGCCATATCCCATATCGTTAAAGATAAGATATATTAATATCCGAATCTAAAAATTTTACGTTTTTTCTATTGAGATCGAGCATTTCTGAAGAACAACAA